ATTCATAAAAATCAAAAGCAATTTTTCTGTAGTATTTCATCTATTCTTCTAGTTCCTTACTGTGTCAATTTCCAATTCTTGGTTATTGAGATTTATGGGCAATATGAATTAATATTTAAGGATAGATATTCCATTTCTTATTCTTTTTTAAACAAATTAATTGAAATGATTGAAGTTTTTCTATTTGGAATCGTCTTAGGTTTAATTCCTATTACTTTGGCTGGATTATTCGTAACTGCATATTTACAATACAGACGTGGTGATCAGTTGGACCTTTGATTAAAAAATTAAGACCTTGTTTTTTGACCTCCTCCTTTCCCGTAGGAGGTCAAATTCAGATTGCTGTTCAATTTTTTCATAGAATTTTGACCCACGAAAAGAAAACAAGAACGGAATCACGCTCTGTAGGATTTGAACCTACGACATTGGGTTTTGGAGACCCACGTTCTACCGAACTGAACTAAGAGCGCTTTCTTAATCACAAAAGGGGTTGTAAGGAAAGAGATTTTTTTTTATTATTTTATTATTAACTTCCCAATCCATCTTGAAGGCCTATATTATTATCTACAATATATTATTATCTACAATATAATAAAAATGAAGGATTAGGTATGTCCAATTTGAATTGATCTTAATTGATCTTTCCTTATTGCTCAGAGGCGAAGTAATAGGTAGGGATGACAGGATTTGAACCTGTGACATTTTGTACCCAAAACAAACGCGCTACCAAGCTGCGCTACATCCCTTTCAATTGGTTTACAATGTCATTGTAGAGAATCCTTGTCTTGTTTTCCACATACTTATTTCATTTTATCAGTTGATATACATAACTTATCTTGCCATTTATTCTTTTTGGTCTCATATCATGTTATATAACATATAATAATAAACTTATAGACATATGAAAAAAGTAGGAAACCTACTGTCAATTTCGTAAATGCTGGGGTGGAACAGAAGTTGTTCTTTCAAGAAAAAGAAAATCTTATCTATAAAATCGTTCTACATTTCAATTTGAATTAGGGATTCTGCGTACAAAACAAATGCAAGTGGACTTGAAATACAGATATATCTGATCATATATGTATTAGAAAAAAAAAAAAAAAAGAGTATTACTATAAATATTAAAATAAACATTATATTAATAAATATTATTCCAATCAATAAGGAGTATTGAAAATGCGAGATTTCAAAACATATCTATCCGTGGCGCCGGTAATAAGTACTCTATGGTTCGGGTCTTTAGCAGGTCTATTGATAGAGATCAATCGTTTTTTCCCAGATGCGTTAACATTCCCTTTTTTTTCATTCTAGTTAGTAATACGGGGGGAAGTGAAGAAGATTAGAGATACAATTAAATATCTGTGACTCCTATCCCCCCTCTTCTTTTTTAATTAGAATACGTTATAAAAGAGAAAGAATAAAAATAGAAAGAATAAAAGTGAATTCAAACTCAATGAAACTGGGGTCCAGGCTTTAATTTAAGTAAATTAGTTTCACGTAAATTCATTTTACTAAAAAAAATTTATTATTCTTATAAGAGTAAGAGAACGGACGTGTAAATGTGGTTAGGGCAACAATATCATACAAGATGCTTAAATAAAATACTCTATTTCAATTCGAATCTAAACTTCGAATCGAAATAGAGTTTAAAATTATTGTATTACTTATTCTTACTAATTATTGTATTACTTATTATTACTAGATTGATTGCAACGAAATCCTTCATAATTGGATTTCGAGTTAGTAACTTCTATTTTTTTTTTTCCTTTTTTTTTCTTCACTTCGAATCGGAAAATAGAAGGGTTGAGGGAATAAAAACCCAAAACAAAGGAGGAGGTTCATGGCCAAGGGGAAAGATGTTCGAGTAAGGATTATTTTGGAATGTACCAGCTGTGTTCGAAAGGGTGTTAATAAGAAATCAACAGGCATTTCCAGATATATTACTCAAAAGAATCGACACAATACGCCCAGTCGATTGGAATTGAGAAAATTCTGTTCCTATTGTTACAAACATAGGATTCACGGGGAGATAAAGAAATAGATGGAACCCATCATCCGCGTGTCACCTTTACAAGCAAGATGAAAAATGACATGGCATAGTAAGATATAATATGTTAAGATATATTATCTATTTAAATAGAAATAAGTAAAAGCTTAAATAGAAATAAGTAAAAGCCTATTTCTTAATTTTCAACTCTTAATTTAAAATTTATCATTTTTGATCCGATTAAACGAAATAGGATTTTTCAAATCAAATAAGGAATAAACAAATCATGGATAAATCCAAGCGACTTTTTCTTAAGTCCAAGCGATCTTTTCGTAGGCGGTTACCCCCGATCCAATCGGGGGATCGAATTGATTATAGAAACATGAGTTTAATTAGTCGATTTATTAGTGAACAAGGAAAAATATTATCTAGACGGGTGAATAGATTGACTTTAAAACAACAACGATTAATTACTATTGCTATAAAACAAGCTCGTATTTTATCTTTGTTACCCTTTCTTAATAATGAAAAAGAATTTGAAAAAAGTGAGTTGGTTGCTAGAACTACTGGTCTTCGAACCAGAAAAAAATAGGCTTACTCTTCAATTGAATCAAAATTCCAATCCGAACTTAAACATAGATTGATGGTTGAAAAAGCCGAAAATCCAGATTTTTTTGTTGTGTCCTAAGAAAAAAAACGAATTGGGAAAGAAAAAATCTTTTTTAGGGAATGTTTTTATTTAGTTTGACTACTTGATCGATCATATTAGTAATTATCATATTTTATCATACTAATTTCTATTCTACCTTCTCATAATCCATTTTTCGGGGAATTCTATGTAAAACATTCCGATGGATTCCTTCCAATTTCCTTATTTTATAATTTTATGTATTTAGAATGTCATTTTTTATCATATAAAGACAATTCCTATTCAATATAGCTATTTGTGCAAGTATTTTACGATTAAGAAGCAACTGTCTCTTGTACAGATTGTTTATTAATCTATTATAACTAAAGGATACCATATTCTCGCGAATTACTGCATTTATTCGAGTGATCCACAAGCGCCGAAAATCTCTTTTTTTCCTATCTCTATCCCAATGAGCCGAAACCAAAGCTCTTATTTTTTGTTGAATAATAGTTCGAGTAAGTCGTGAATGAGCCCCGCCAAAGCTTGATGCGAATAAACGAATTTTTGTTCTACGCCTATGAGCTATATATCCTCGTCTAGTTCTGGTCATTGAATAAACGAAACTTTGATGAATAACTAATTGATTTCTTTTCTTTCAGCTATTCTTTTTCCCTTTTCTAGCATAACAAAACGGATTCTTCCAATGTATAAAAAAAGAATTCCAACGGCTTTTGCTACTATAACCTTCCTAACCACAATTTATTTCTAGACATTTCGCCTAGAAATAAGAAATATGTATTGATACTAGGTATCAAAAAAAACATAGTAAATAAAAAAAATAGTAAATAGAAATGTCTAAAGAAAGAGTGGGTTCCATCGTTTCTATGGTTACTTCTTAAACTAAACGGTGAGGTCTTCTCTATACACCGGAGCTCCTTTCTTCATTTAATCATTTAATCAATGCTTTTGTTAACTTGTACAGTTCACACTCTTTGGCTCTACCTATGAATTATCAAGTAATAGGTCTTTCACAATGAGATCCATCTATACAGTAACGGTATTTAATTATGAAGATTAGCTAATTAGCTGACCCTCTTAGTCCGTTCTTACAAGAGTAGGGGCATAATTTTAGGTCTTTTAATTTAAATAAGAAATAAGATTTACCCTGCTTAATAGATAATCATTTGTTACCAAGGGGGAATTCTTTCACAGTTTAAATTGAAAATTGAGGTGATTAAATTTGCACCAATGAAAACCATAAATTTGATACACAATAGAAGGATATGATAAATCTTTTTTTAGTTTAGATAAAAGATAAAAACTAGGGGTTCTTCCATTCTATCCTATTCATTTATACTAATCGCGGATAATGGAAAAAAATTTGACTTTCTTCTGTCCCAACCAATGATCTAAACGAGTCGCACATACACCCTAGTACACGTTCCTCGCCGCTGAGGACATCCCACAAGAGCGGGTGATTTGGTGACATTTCTGATTGGCTGTCTTGTGTTTCTAATAAGTTGTTTAATAGTTGGCATTTTGAATCGTATGCATAATGGGCTGGTTTAGATCAATCCTAACCAGATTATTATGAATTATTTCTAAAAATAAATTATATAAATTAAATTATTTCTAAATAATTTATATTTTCTATATTAATATTCTATTATATTAATAGAATATAATAGAATATTAAATCCCAGTAAGACAATAAAATAAAAATTTCAAATCGCAATTTGCGTGAAATTCCGGCTATTTTTTATGCAACTGCTACAAGATCAACAATTCCATGAGCTTGGGCTTCTGTTGCTGACATAAAAACATCCCTTTCCATGTCTTCGGATACAACCCATAAGGGTTTGCCCGTTCTTTGGGCATACACCCTTGTGATGATTTCGCGCAATTTCAGTAGTTCTTCCGCTTCCAGGACAAATTCTCCTATTTGTGCCTCATAAAAACCAGCAATAGGTTGATGGATCATTACCCTGATGGTATAAGATAATAAACGGCTACTCTATCTCGCATGATAAGACAAGGAGAAGAGATAAAAAAAGAAAAAAAGATAGAATTAAACAACCGTACAGGCATTGTTTGTGCATTGCATACGGCTCCACAATCGAATTACCCTTTACCTTTCATCGAAGAAAAGTATAGAACATGCCTAGTCCGGTAAATGATCTAATAACCACCCTTCCTTTTGACGGAGTTCAAAAACTAAAATACTATGGTGGCTCCGTTATTTTCATCGGTAATTTAACAATCCCAAAGTTTCTTTTTTTTTTTTTTCAAAAAAGAATAATGAAAAAAGAATAGACTATTTTTTTGTACTCTTTCATAACATAAATAGTGTTAACACCCCTCTGGTGTGAAAACAAAACAGTTTGTGACGCTAAACCTAAAATAAGCCCCCGATAGATAAAATCGGGAATACCCTTATTTAATATCTCATACTACTCTTTCAATACATAATCTAATCTTAAAGATATTAATAAAAAAAATTTCTCATATCGAATTCCAAATGCCATGCTATTATTACTTAATTTTCATATTTCATATGGCGAAGGCATACTTGTCTTTTTTCTTTCAAATCAAAAACTCATTGGCGCCAAGCGTGAGGGAATGCTAGACGTTTGGTAATTTTTCCTCCCGCTAGGATAAAAGATCCCATTGAAGCGGCTAATCCCATGCATACTGTCTGTACATCTGGTCGTACAAATTGCATAGTATCATAAATAGCTATTCCGGGTATTACCCATCCGCCAGGAGAGTTTATAAACAAATACAAATCTTTTGTCTCACTCTCTATACTGAGATATACCATAAGACCAATAAGTTGATTCGAGATCTCGCTATCAACATCTTGACCTAAAAAAAGTAATCTTTCTCGATAAAGTCGGTTGATTAGGATAAAATGCTATCCCCTAGGAACCGTACATGCACCTTTTGATGCATAGGGTTCAACAAAAATTTCGAAAAAAAGATCAATGTGTAGATTCCAGCCCTCTCTTTTTTTTTGGTGATTATAACTTATGTTCTAACGAAGGGGCTTTTCTTCGATTTTTATAAGAAAAATGAGTTTTGACTCGTTTAGTTTACCTATATTTAGTTTACCTATAATAAAAAAGAAAAATTGACTCTTTTAAACTTATCAAACTAACTTCTCATTGATCTATTCTTTCATCGAGATACAATTCAAATCACGATGGCATTTTCTTGTTCCTGACTAGGTTTATTCAATTTTTTTAGGTTTGTGCTCTACTCCGAGTAAAGATGTAAAGATCAGCCCGATTTGTATTTGCACATATAGGGCAAATGAGCCCAATACCGCATCTTTTTGCTACAATTACAACTTCCCTTTTTCAATTCACGCCTTCTGCGAAATATTTGACTATTCAGTGTATATTATTCGATTGATTATGGATTAGAAGTTTTGAATTCCTCCTCTTTATAAAGAAAAAAATTTCTAGTATTTAGAAATTAGTATAAATTATAAAGTAGTAATCATAGATATATTACCAAGTGTTTTTTCTAAACAGAGCCTGGATACTTCATTTTATTGTTTCAAAGAAACCAACCATAAATTATTCTAATAGATAATATGAATTTTGATACCCCCAAAGCATAGATCTAATTGTACTTCATTGCACTTCACGCTCCAAATTTTTGATGCTTTAATCAATCGTTTTTGGTCGAAACAGAAACAGAGGATATCCCCTGGGGAGGAGAATGGGGGAATCCCATATGACCCAATATATCTGACAAGCCGCACTATACGTCAATCCAAATGGAATCGTCCTCCCCAGGATTTCGAAAAGGAACTTTTGGGACACCAATGGGCATTAAATGAAAGAAAAAAATTAAGCACTCTATTTTACTTTGATATGAAAGCGTAACAATGAATTATTTGTCTTCAAAAAATTGGCTTTTATGTTTATGCATAGATTCGAGAAGTTCAGAAATAAACAAATAAAGAACTAAATAAATAAAGATAAAGAAAAAAATAAATAAAGCCAAATTCTTAGGAATGGGTTCTTTGAATGATGAACAAATTTATATGCAGTCGCTCAGATAAAATGGGATCAAGACCCCATTGCGTATTGATACTTATCGGGTATAGAATAGATCTGCTTCTCTTTGCTCCTACAAACATAATTGTTACATTATTACTAAAACACTAGAAAAAAAAATATTTATCTTTTCTCCGAGATAATCCACTGAAAAAGGGGGTCTATAACATAGTTTTTCCAGTGCAATAAAGTTACATAGTGTTTATTTTCATTAATAAAGGGGTATTTCCATGGGTTTGCCTTGGTATCGTGTTCATACAGTCGTATTAAATGATCCCGGTCGTTTGCTGTCTGTCCATATAATGCATACAGCTTTAGTTGCTGGTTGGGCCGGTTCGATGGCTCTATATGAATTAGCAGTTTTTGATCCCTCGGATCCCGTTCTTGATCCAATGTGGAGACAAGGTATGTTTGTTATACCCTTCATGACTCGTTTAGGAATAACCAATTCATGGGGTGGTTGGAGTATCACAGGAGGAACTATAACGAATCCCGGTATTTGGAGTTATGAAGGTGTGGCCGGGGCGCATATTGTATTTTCGGGCTTGTGCTTCTTGGCAGCTATCTGGCATTGGGTGTATTGGGATCTAGAAATATTTTGTGATGAACGCACAGGAAAACCATCTTTGGACTTGCCAAAAATTTTTGGAATTCATTTATTTCTCTCCGGGGTGGCTTGTTTTGGGTTTGGCGCTTTTCATGTAACTGGATTGTATGGTCCTGGAATCTGGGTGTCCGACCCTTATGGACTAACCGGAAAGGTACAAGCTGTAAATCCGGCATGGGGTGTGGAAGGCTTTGATCCTTTCGTTCCGGGAGGAATAGCCTCTCATCATATTGCAGCAGGGACATTGGGCATATTGGCGGGCCTATTCCATCTTAGTGTCCGTCCGCCCCAACGTCTATACAAAGGATTGCGTATGGGAAATATTGAAACCGTTCTTTCCAGTAGTATCGCTGCTGTCTTTTTTGCAGCTTTTGTTGTTGCTGGAACTATGTGGTATGGTTCAGCAACTACCCCGATTGAATTATTTGGTCCCACTCGTTATCAATGGGATCAAGGATACTTCCAACAAGAAATATATCGAAGAGTTAGTGATGGGCTAGCCGAAAATCAAAGTTTATCCGAAGCTTGGTCTAAAATTCCTGAAAAATTAGCTTTTTATGATTACATCGGTAATAATCCGGCAAAAGGTGGGTTGTTCAGAGCAGGCTCAATGGACAATGGAGATGGAATAGCTGTTGGGTGGTTAGGACATCCTATCTTTAGAGATAAAGAAGGGCGTGAACTTTTTGTACGTCGTATGCCTACTTTTTTTGAAACATTTCCTGTTGTTTTAGTGGATGGAGACGGAATTGTTAGAGCCGATGTTCCTTTTCGAAGGGCAGAATCGAAGTATAGTGTTGAACAAGTAGGTGTAACTGTTGAGTTCTATGGTGGTGAACTAAATGGGGTTAGTTATAGCGATCCTGCTACTGTGAAAAAATATGCTAGACGTGCTCAATTAGGTGAAATTTTTGAATTAGATCGTGCTACTTTAAAATCAGACGGTGTTTTTCGTAGCAGCCCGAGGGGTTGGTTTACTTTTGGACATGCTTCCTTTGCTCTGCTCTTCTTTTTCGGGCACATTTGGCATGGTGCTCGAACTTTGTTCAGAGATGTTTTTGCTGGTATTGATCCAGATTTGGATGCTCAAGTGGAATTTGGAGCATTCCAAAAACTTGGAGATCCAACTACAAGAAGACAAGTAGTGTGATACAATATTGATCTCTTACTTTTCTTTTTGCCTCTATTTTTTTGATTTGACATAGGGTACCGGAGACATCTTGATTTTCGTCGATGCCTTTCTTTGAATCTTGCTTTGTTCTTTTTTAGCCGGGGGACGATCCAAAATAAACAGGTATGGAAGCTATAATTGTAAACCACGATCGAATATATGGAAGCATTGGTTTATACATTCCTCTTAGTCTCGACTCTAGGAATAATTTTTTTCGCTATCTTTTTTCGAGAACCTCCTAAAGTTCCAACTAAAAAGTAAAAAGATGAAATGATTTTTCATTATCTTAATTGAAGTAATGAGCCTCCCAATATTGGGAGGCTCATTACTTCAACTAGTCCCCGTGTTCCTCGAAAGGATCTCTTAGTTGTTGAGAGGGTTGCCCAAAAGCAGTATATAAGGCATACCCAGTAAAACTTACAAGTAAACCAGATATAGAGATGGCGACTAGGGTTGCTGTTTCCATTATTATCGAATTTCAAGAGTACAATGGATCTATGATAAGATCATTTATTTACAATGAAATGGTATACAAAGTCAACAGATCTCAATTAATACAAAATAGGATTTATGGCTACACAAAGCGTTGAAGGTAGTTCTAGATCTGGTCCAAGAAGAACTATTGTAGGGGATTTATTGAAACCATTGAATTCGGAATATGGTAAAGTAGCTCCTGGATGGGGAACTACCCCTTTGATGGGTGTCGCAATGGCTCTATTTGCGGTATTCCTATCTATTATTTTGGAAATTTATAATTCTTCTGTTTTACTAGATGGAATTTCAATGAATTAGATTTACAAGGACCAGTAACTCCTAGTTTTTCAATACAATGTGAAGTGTTCGGGTCTCGGAGTTTTTTTATCCCATTCTATTTTGGTAGTTCGATCGTGGAATTTCTTTCTGTATTTCTGGAATATGAGTGTGCGACTTGTTATAATGGATCCTATTGATAATACAGAAAATCGGTCTGTCATCTTGCTAGAGATGGTTTTTTATCTCGTCAGATATTTATTCTAATATCCGGAGCACGGAATATATGAAATAGATTACGAAGTATTAGAACTATGATTCATACTTAATATTCAGATCTCGCGACCCGACTCCAAAAAATTTCAAAGAGTTCGAAGGTATAAATTGAAAGATTTTTTTCAAACTCTTTGGATATGTTTATTTTTGTGAGCAAAGGACAAACCCTTATTTGGATTTTGTTTTGCGTCATTATGTTTATTCATTGAATAAGTGATGATACAAGGGTTCTTACTCAGGGAATCTTTGCACTTAACTTAGGTTAAAGATTTTATTGAATCATCGTGGTTCTAGTGTGAATCTGAGGTTTCAATCGATTTATAGGATCTTAACAAGAAAATTCCTATCAATCATTAATAAAAAAACACCAGTAAGGATACATTACATACAAACAAAAATACCAAATCACGGAAAATCAAAATGGGTAAATAGAAGATTCAAGAGGCCTGTACCGATCAACATCAAGAAATGAATGAGCCGACTTGAAATTTTGACATTATAACCACAAAGA